GCCAAAGAAAGATGATGGAGAGTTGACCGAAATGGGCACTAAATACTTTTCGAGAGATCTCCTCCAAATCACTGGTATGGCTATCGAAATCGTGAGCATCAGCATGTAGGTTCCAGATCCAAGTGGTAGTATCAGGTCCTTTAGCTATTGTTCTTGAGAAATGACCCGGTTTGGCCCATTCCTCGAAAGAAGTTTTTACGGGATCCTTATCCACCAAAATTTTTACTTCTGGTTCCGGCGAACGAATAATCATTGAGTCCTCCTCTTTCCGGACAACACATACAAAGAGACCCGCCAACAGTCAAATAATTAGTAAACCTTTGAGAGATATTTCTAGAATTAGTTTGTTTCTCCTCTATCTTTCTATCTCTCATTTATCTATTTTCTGTAGTTCTTTACTAGAGCAATTATGATCTGGAAGTCAATCCGGGGCAAGTGTTCGGATCTATTATGACATAGTCGTGAGGCGCTCAACGGACCTTTTTAATATCATAAAACCTTTTTGTAGCCTTGGATTGATGCAAAAACGATCTTTTTGTACAACCTGATGATATGAATTACGATATTTCAAATCACGGGAGCAGCCATTGCTAAGAAACATCACAATATAGATTTAAATAAATTTGAATAATTGACTTGTTAATTTACATATTTAATTTAGGTTTATTTGTTTTAGATTAGTTTTAATTGAAAGTTGTTTTAATAAATAAAAAAAAAAAAAGAAAGAAGTCTATTTTATACTCTATCCCTTATTTTATCCTTACGACATATAATATGAAATAGAATGCTTAGAAGGGATATAATGAAATTCTTTGATTGGCTCTTTTCTTAAAGCAAAGGAATGACCCACTTTTTTATTTGACTACTGAGGCCAACAAACAATTACAAGTAATTATAACAAATATATAATAGTCTAAACTAAATAGAAATATAATATATAGTATAAATAAAATAATAGAAAGAATAGAATTAATAAACTAAATACTAAATAAAGAAAAGGCGTTTTCTTTTATTCAAAACGCCTTGTGATCTTCAACCAATTCTGTGCTTCAATATAATTACCAGGAGTCAGCGCTATAGCTTGTTTCCAATACTCAGCGGCTTGATCAAACCAAGCCTCCGCAATTTCAGAATCTCCCTGGCGAATGGCCTGTTCTCCTCGGTCGGAATAGGTGGATTAATTCCTTCCCTTAGAACCGTACTTGAGAGTTTCCTACCTCATACGGCTCCTCAATTCTTTTGGTATCCTGTTACCATATCTACTGAATGGGATTTCTCGTGGATCTATCCTATTTTTCGAGTTGACCAAAAAGGTTCATTACATGAGTTTTAAACTGAAATTTGGATTCAATTTGGATTAATAATCCGTTTTATTTTTATTTCGTTTTATCTTTTTTCCCACCTTCAAAAGAAAAAATTCTTCATATCGTTAGAATTTTTTGAAAGGTAACTATCTCGGTTTCGTATAGAAATTTATATAGAATTTTTGAAAAAGACTTTCCTTCCTAAGAAAGAAAAGACTTACTATCTTTGGGATCTGATCCTACACCGCTGCTCAAGCCTTTAGTGGATCAACTCTATTACATAAGTTGATTCCTAATTTTTCTCTCACATCACGAGATAAGTATATCTACCATCATGATATAAGTACGCAGTTATTATTGTATCGGCCCCAAACCTCGCCAATTGATCTTTACGGTGCTTCCTCTAACAATTAGATCCTTTTATTTATCCATAGAAGAAAGTAGCTAGGCATATCTATTTCTTCATATTTCAACTTCTATGAAGTTTCTTTCTTTGCTACAGCTGATAAAAATCGTTGTGTTAGACGATGCATATGTAGAAAGCCTTTTTTGTTTTTCTTTTTTTTTTACTTCTATAGTGAAGATAGTCGCACGTAATGACAGATGACGGCCATATTATTAAAAGCTTGTGGTAAGAATGGATTTCGTTCAAGTGCGCGAAAATAATATTCCAAAGCTTTCGTATGTTCTCCATTACTTGTATGGATAAGACCGATATTATATAGGATATAACTTCGATCATAGGGATCAATTTCTAGTCGCATAGCTTCATAATAATTCTGTAAAGCTTCCGCATAATTTCCTTCGGATTGAGCTGACATCCGTTACGGTCGCCATTCAATTAAAAGAATCTCCGTTCCAGAACCGTACATGAGATTTTCATCTCATACGGCTCCTCCCTTATGTGCATAAGGAGAATAATACAGGAAATCAAAAAAGATGAAAAGATTCTCCTTATGAACTGAGCAGGGCTAGTGTTTTTACAAGAAATCTCTAGCCAACCTTCCTGCAAGAGACCTTTTCTTAACATCAAGCGTGTTGGGACTAGATAGAAATGAGAACTCCAACAATTTCTTTGTTTTCAACGCCTCCTAATTTCCAGGAATTAGTCACTTCAACAGCCTTGGATGGTTATATTGATATCCAAAGTACGAACGAGATGGATGTTTGTTGTCCCAACCATTCTTTTACTTTTA